ATATTCTCTTAACAACTAAGTAAAAATAGGAAGCCAATCTTAACTATGACTTCAAAAAAGCAAGCAGCAAGTCCAAGGCAATTCTATAAGAAAAAAATACGTATTTTTTTCTTATAGAATTAAACACTTATATTATCGAATTAAACAAAAGGATTCGCAAATAAAAGCGCTAATGCTACAACTAGTCCATATATTGTTAAAGCTTCCATAAAAGCTAGACTAAGCAATAAAGTGCCTCGTATTTTTCCCTCCGCCTCAGGTTGTCTCGCAATACCTTCTACAGCTTGACCTGCAGCAGTACCTTGACCAACCCCAGGTCCAATAGAAGCAAGCCCTACGGCCAATCCAGCAGCAATAACAGAAGCGGCAGAAATCAGTGGATTCATGATAAGTTCCTCGCACCAAAATAAAGAAAAATGGTTAATGATACAATCAACCAATGAATTATGACTTAAATATTCCCTCAATCCGATTCATCCAATCAAAGTAATAAAGTTTTGTGAATACATATAACTTTTGTTCTTCCATTTATTTTTTTTTTTTTTAATCTTGTGATTAATAATTATCCAAATCAAACATGAATGGATACAAAACCCATTGAAATAGACGAATTTATTAAGTCAAATGATTTCCATATTATAGTATTTGATTGATCTAAGTTCGTGTCATTTATTATTTATTAAAATTAAAATTTTCTTTTGGTCAATCGTGGAGTTGAATAAAATCAACTGAAATGGGAATTGTTCTAATTCTATATAACATCTTTTTTAATTGCACGTCATAAAAATTGGACCAGAAGAATTGTGATTCCTAATATCCAAGATTAAATCAAATATGGAATCAAATGTAAAATAAAAAAAAAGATTCATAAGGAATGGATTGGGCTAAACAAAAAAATTTCAAACTAGTCAATGATGACCCTCCATAGATTCGCCTATATAGGCCGCAGCTAAAGTTGCAAAGATAAGAGCTTGAATACCACTTGTAAATAACCCAAGGAACATGACAGGTATAGGAACTAATAAAGGTACTAAAGAAACAAGAACAACAACTACTAATTCATCAGCTAATATATTTCCAAAAAGTCGAAAACTAAGTGATAAAGGTTTTGTAAAATCTTCTAATATGTTAATTGGTAACAAGATTGGAGTTGGTTTAATATATTTACTGAAATAACTTAATCCTTTTTTGCTAATACCTGCATAGAAATATGCTACTGACGTGAGTAAAGCTAATGCAACAGTAGTATTTATATCATTAGTGGGCGCAGCTAATTCCCCATGAGGTAACTGTATGATTTTCCAAGGTAAAAGAGCCCCTGACCAGTTAGAAACGAAAATAAATAGAAACATAGTTCCAATAAATGGAACCCACGGACCATATTCTTCTCCGATCTGAGTTTTACTCACGTCTCGAATAAATTCAAGGACGTATTCGAAGAAATTCTGACCGTTAGTCGGAATGGTTTGTGGATCCCGAACAGCTATAACGGATGAACCTAATAAGATAAGAATTACAACCCACGAAGTAATCAGTACTTGGCCATGGACTTTGAAATCTCCTATTTGCCAATAGAAATGTTGGCCTACTTCTACACCAGATATATCATATAATCCTTTTAGTGTGTTGATGGAACATGATAGAACATTCATATTGCCCTCTTAGCAAAATAAAAATTGAAAAGGAATTATTTTGATTCAATCGTGTCTTTGTTTATTTGTTGACTTGCTTACTTATTACCGGCTTTATACTTCAATTTTATTAATTTATTGATAAATATATATAGAGTTCCTAAAATGATTTCTTTTATTTTATCTTAATTATTATGAATCAAGGATTTCTTATATAGCTAGAACGTCCCTCACAAATTGCGAATACTAATTTGTTAAGGATGTATCGAATTGAAGCTATAGCGTCATCATTCGCCGGAATCGAAATATCTGCGAGATCGGGATCACAATTTGTATCAATTAAACAAATTGTTGGAATTCCTAAAGTGATGCATTCTAAAAGAGCTGTATATTCTTCTTGCTGATCAACGATTATTACAATATCAGGCAACCCCGTCATATATTGAATCCCGCTAAGATATGTTTGCAAGTGGGATAATTTTCTCTTTAAAACAGCTGCATCTCTTTTTGGAAGACGGTTGAGTCTCCCCATATTTTCTTCCATTTTCAAGTCCCTGAACTTATGAAGTCTTGTTTCTGTAGTGGACCAATTTGTTAACAAACCGCCGGGCCATTTTTTATTAACATAATGACACTGAGCTTTTATTGCAGCCCGTGCTACTAAATCAGCTGCTTTAGTTTTGGTACCAACAATTAAGAATTTTTTTCCTTTACTTGCTGCATCAAAAACCAAATCACAAGCTTCTGATAAAAAACGAGCCGTTCTGGTAAGATTTATAATATGAATACCTTTACGCTTTGCAGAAATATAAGGACGTATTTTAGGATTCCATTTTCGAGTACCATGACCAAAATGAACTCCTGCTTCCATCATATCTTCCAAATTTATATTCCAATATCTTTTTGTCATTTTTCCTCACACTTTTTTGATCTTTATCTTTTTTCATTAAATTAAAAAAAAAAAGAAAAGAGACGAGGTATCCTAAAAAAAATCAATTATCAAATAATTGTTCCGATGGAACCTTCTCTAGATTGGCTGTTGATATACCGGACGGATCCAAGCCATTTCTTTAGATTTATTTATATATTCTTTTATTATCTTTCTCTTAATTACTATTACCAAATCCAATACATATGGCAAATAAAAATAACCACCACCAAGAATTAAAAAAAAATCCGCACTCTATCTTTTAGTAAGAATTCAATCCTATAAACTCAACAATTTTTCTGGTTTATCATGAGAAATTCTTTAAAATAAAAGAATCCAATAATTTTCTGTGGTGGAACAAAATATCTCTCTTTTCCTTCTCGAATAAATGATTCTTTTTGGTTTCCAAAATCATTTTATTATGTTTTCTTGACCAGCGCATTAATCCTTTAAATCCGGTACCAACGGGTATCATTCCCCCCAGAACAACGTTTTCTTTCAAACCTTTCAACCAATCGATACGACCTCGGAGAGCAGCTTTTGCTAAAACTCGAGCAGTTTCTTGAAAACTAGCCTCAGATATGAAACTTTGAGTATTCAGAGAGGCTTTCGTTATTCCCAATAAAATAGCTCGATAAAAGATAGCTTCTTCAAAAGCGCGTCCTGTTCGTTCAGCTCGCAACAATCCAATTAACTCTCCGGGTAAAAAAACATTCGACATTCCATCTTCTGAAACCAACACTTTTGAGGTTATTTGACGTACAATAATTTCGATATGTCTATTGTGGATCTGAACCCCCTGCGATCGATAAACCTTTTGAATCTTATTAACTAAAGATATACGACTTTGCGCTATAGTTAGCTCAGCACCAATCAAGAATCCCCAAGGAATTCCAAGAATTCTTGTTATATGTTTGTTCCAAACTTCAATTCTTTTTTCTAGATTTATAGATATTGAATCAATCGAACGCACTTCTAATACTTGTTCTACTTTTGGAAGACCTTGGGTTATATCACCAGATCTCGACTTTTCATAGATAAATGTGACTAATGTATCTCCCTCATTAATTCTTTCTCCACAATGCCCATGAACAGTTGCTCCTGGAGTTGCTAAATAAGGCTTAGCTGATCTGATTACTACAGAGTCAACTTGAACAATTAAAACTTGACCCGATTTTAGATGCGGTCCATTTTTAGCTATACATACATTTTCAAAAATAAACTGCCCAAGGCTAATTATTGTAGATGTTTTATTATCATAATGATGATGATAATTATGATAGAGAAAGGACCAATTCAAATGAAAAGGATTCAAAACAAGGTTACTACATGAGTCGGGATTATAAATTTTTCCTCTTTCATCTAGTAAATACAATTGAAGTCTTTGAAAAGTATTTTTGAAATTTTCAAGTTGCAAGTATTTTGCTGCGGCGATCTTATTATGAGTTATTAATTGATCAAATGAATAAAAATTCGCAATTGGAATGGCTGTTCCAAAAGGTCCCAACAAATTGTTAATTGAATGTATAGAATCTCTTTGAATTGCTTCTTTTATCACATTTGGATATTTTACATCGTTAAATGGTCCCATTCGAAAACAATTTGATGATGACAAAATTATCCAAGATTGGCATTCCTTATTTTTAGCCCGATTCGACAACGCACGAAGAGTTCCTTGATTTTTACTAATTGATTGTTGAATCTTTACCTTAGAATTAGAAGAAATGTAATAAAATGGATTGATATTGGTTCGATTTGATTCATTATCAGAGATCCATCCTGAACCTGATGGATCTTCCCTTTTTCTGCTATATGAAATATGGGATTTCACTAAGTCAATTTTTAGGAAATCTCGAATCAGACCATTTACACTTATTGCAAGAAAGGAAGTGTGGGCTTCTTCAATAAAAGAATTTTTTTTGTCTCGGTCCCAATTCAACATTAAACAAGTCCGAACTAATTGAATACTTGTGTCAGAAATTCCCCGAATTGGTTTGCCATTTCCATAAAGGATATAATTCAAAACTCGAAGTTGCATATTATCCACTTCTTGCAATAGATCCTGGGAAAAAAGTGTTTCTAAATTGATCCCATCCGCTATTTCATATGGAATTACGGGTCGAACCAAAACAAAATCTTTTTTTTTTTTAGTTGTGATATGTTGGATATAGATCCAATTTTTCAATTTTTTTGATTCTTTAGAAATTGTTTTTATCATTTCTGGCGAGATCAAGATCCCGCTGTGTCGAGAGATCTTATCTGTCTCGTCAGGAAAATGAATATCTCCAGAAAATATTTTAAGTTCAATCCTTTTTTTTTTTTTCTCCACTCGAACTAATCCGCCCACTCGGCTTTTTGTATTTATAGTGATTCGTGTATCTACTCCAATAATACTATTGTCCCGTACCATTATGGAAGAAGATTCGGGTAAAATATGCACTTCCTCGGGAATGAAAAAAAATCGATCTACTTTCATTTGGTATTTTGGATGAAATTCTTTGATTCCTCTATACTCAATCCAATAATCTTTTTTGACGATTGAATGCATCCCTACAGTCTCATATTTAGTAATTCCCGAACTATTTCTTCTGTATTGAGGATCATCAAAATAAGCAAGAATACTGTTTCTACGGAAGATACCATTTGTAGGTATTTCAATTGAGGTGCTGGAACGAGGTATTAGTTCGTTATCTCGTTCTGTAATAGATTGGAATGGAATAATCAATCTATTTCTTCGCCTTTTTGCCAATAAATAAGAATTCTCGTGAATAATAGTAGGATATATGAGATTACAATGATCAATACATCTGATTGGATTGAAATAAGGAAGACTCTTTTTTTTACTAAATTTACTAAACAAATTTGAATTCAAAAATTTGTGTCTCACTTGATCATTATTCATCGAGAAGTTAGAAAGATGTCTTTCTTTAACAGAAAGAGAATTCACATTCATTTGATCTTCATCCTTATGGAGCGAAAAGGGTACTACGCTGGATTTACAGGAACCTCCCGATAATATCCATAAATGGCTTGTTTTTGGTAAGAGATGTACATTACTATATGTAAATTCGGGTGCATGGTAGACATCAGTACTCCAATGCATTTCTCCTTCTGAGTCAGAATAAATATGTTTTCTAACTCTCTCTTTAACACTCAAAGTATCTGTTCCTGCGCGAATCTCAGCAATCACTTGTTCGGATTCTACATATTGATCGTTTTTAACTAAAATAAAACTGTTTGGCGGGATAGTGACATTATGGAGAATATTCTTACTTTCAATAGCTACATACAAGTCTATATCACATAAAAAAGCAGGATGTCCGTGACGTGTACGTGTGGGATGAACCAAATCTTCATTGAATTTTATTTTTCCATTCGAAGGGGCTCGTACATGTTCTGCAGTACCCCCTGTGAATACTCCACCAGTATGAAAAGTTCTTAGTGTTAGTTGAGTGCCCGGTTCCCCAATAGATTGACCCGCAATAATACCTACAGCTTCCCCCAATTCGACCAGGTCACCATGAGTAGGACTCCGACCATAACATAATCGACATATCCAAGATGTACTTCTACAAGTAAAGGGAGTTCGAATAGATATTGATTTTGTTCGAAAGGCTATGAATTGATTGACAAGTCCAATACCAATATCTTGATTTCGAAGGGCAATGCATCGTGAACCCATATATATATCATCTGCTAATACACGACCAATTAATGTTTGAATAAAAATTCTTTCCGGCATCCTACCCTTTTGAGGACTCACAGAAATTCCTCGAATAGTACCACAATCTTTTCTACGTATAACAATGTGTTGAACTACTTCAACAAGCCTACGCGTAAGATATCCAGCATCGGATGTTCGTACAGCAGTATCCACAACTCCCTTGCGGGCTCCATAACAAGATATGATATATTCTGTTAAAGACAATCCTTCGCGTAAATTGCTTTGAATGGGCAAATCAATCATTCGGCCTTGAGGATCTGACATTAATCCTCTCATACCTACTAATTGGTGTACTTGAGATACATTTCCTCTAGCTCCCGAAAAAGACATTATATGGACTGGATTCAAAGGGTCAGTCATCCTAAAATTAGGATTCATTTCTTGTCGCAAATATTCACTTGTAGCATACCATATCTCAATGGATTGGCGTAACTTTTCTACCGCATGTACATTCCCATAATGATGGTGTTTTTCCAAAATGAAACTTTGTTGTTCAGCATCTTGGACTAGCCATCCCTTAGAAGGTATTGTTAAAAGATCATCAATTCCTAATGAAATGGATGTAACAGTGGCTTGCTTAAAACCCAGAGTCTTTACTTGATCCAAGATATGTGATGTATATGACATTCCGAAATGATCTATTAATCTACTAATAAGTCGTTTAATGGCAGTCCCATCTATCACTTTATTGTGATAGACCAGATTGGCCCGTTCTGCCATAAGTACCTCCATATTCCGATAAGTAAGATGAAACAATGGATTTGAGTCCGTGATTAGAAAACTTCCTGTTCTCAATCTTTATTTGTATAGCAATTCAGGAACTATGGTCCTAGTGAAAACAGAGAAACCTCAATGAAATTGAATGTCATTGAATTCTCCTTAGATGAAATACTATGTGATTCATTAGATACCTTATGAGTCAGCCCGACAAAAACCTTGTATAGCTTCTTCTATTTCGCGATAAAGAGAAATATGACCAACATCAGTTCGAATATATATCCAAAGAATTTCTTTTTTTATGCTTCTTACTATTAGATAATGCCCATAAATCTCATGATAGGTACCCAAAGATTCATAGTGAACTTCTATGGGAGCTTCTCTTGAAGCAATAACGCGTTGATCTAGTTTCCACCTAAGCCACAAAGGGCTATCTAATTGGATTCTTTTCTGCTGATAAGCCCCAATTGCATCATAGGAATTACAAAAAAAAGGTTCTT